GGAAAAGAAATTGCACGTATCGAATGGATAAGAGAGGGTAGGGTTCCCCTCCAAACCATTCGCGCGAAAATTGATTATTGTGCCTACACCGTTCGAACTATCTATGGGGTATTGGGTATCAAAATTTGGATATTTATAGACGAGGAATAATAAGCCTTTACTTCACTTGTCTTTCTGTTTCGATTTACCAATGGAACAAAAAATGACAACCTTTTTCATTCTTTTTTCCATTCAATCAATTCTAATTTTTAATCCCATAAGGTTTAATAAAAATTCGATTGACCCTTTAAATAAAATTGCTATGCTTAGTGTGTGACTCGTCGGTTTTTGTTCAAATTAATTAAGACTAAAAAAAAAAAAAAGAAAAAACACGAACACATAGTACGAAGTATGAACTAATAACTATAGAACTAATAACCAACTCATCGCATCACATTATCTGGATCCAAAGAAGCAGTCAAGATATGCTATTTTAGTCCTATCATTGTAGCAACTGAAATTTTTTTGACATAAACAATTAAAATACAAAAAAAAAAAAAAAAGATACGGATAAATGGAAAGGTGAGAGAAAGAAAAAAAAAAAATGAATAGAATAGAAAAGATATATGATTCCAATATGTAAGGTCTTTGAAACATCTCATAAAATGAAAATATAAAATGTAATAAAGCATCAATACCGATTCACACATAATTATATGATATAAATCTGTTCATATAAAAAATAAAGAGCTTTGAGGCAATAACGACTAAGAAGGTTGGCTCAAGAACAAATTTCATTAAGAGCTCCATTGTAGAATTCAGACCTAACCATTAATCAAGAAGCGATGGGAACGATGGAACCCGTGAATACATAAGATTCAATTGAAAATGAATCCTGATGATTCATTGGGAAGGATGGCGGAACGAACCATAGACCAATTCATAGATTCTGAAAAATGATAAACTAGCTCTATAGCTAAAATAGATATTGAAAGAGTAAATATTCGCCCGCGAAAATTCTTTTTTTTTTTATTGAATTCGTCATATTTTAGCAATCCAATATAATAAAAAATGATTGTAAAAAGAAAATTTAATTAATAATATAGAAAAAAACAAAAATATACAAAACAAAAAAGGATTAAATATTTAATTATATACCCAAATAAAAATATCTAGTAAACTAGATGAATCCAAAAGAATTTATTGATTCAGTGTATTATTATTATTACATGTATATATTCATTATATAAAAAGAAAAATATTTATTTTGAATGAAATTTGAATTTTTATATTCGCGAGGAGCCGGATGAGAAGAAACTCTCACGTCCGGTTCTGTAGTAGAGATGGAATTACAAAATAACCATCAACTATAACCCCAAAAGAACTAGATTCCGTAAACAACATAGAGGAAGAATGAAGGGAATATCGTATCGGGGGAATCGTATTTGTTTCGGAAGATATGCTCTTCAGGCACTTGAACCCGCTTGGATCACGTCTAGACAAATAGAAGCAGGGCGGAGAGCAATGACACGAAATGCACGTCGCGGTGGAAAAATATGGGTACGTATATTTCCCGACAAACCTGTTACAGTAAGACCCGCAGAAACCCGTATGGGTTCAGGGAAAGGATCGCCCGAATATTGGGTAGCTGTTGTCAAACCAGGTCGAATACTTTATGAAATAAGCGGAGTAGCCGAAAATATAGCCCGAAGGGCTATGGCAATAGCAGCATCGAAAATGCCTATACGAACTCAATTCATTATTTCAGGATAAGAATGTAAAACTAAAGGAAATAGATCTTTTGGATAAAAACAAATGGAAGTTTTTTTTTGGACAAACAATATTTCTTTTTCTTTTTAACCCTTTGCATTTATTTGTGCATTGAAAGAACAGATAAAAACAAAATATGATTCAACCTCAGACCCATTTGAATGTAGCAGACAACAGCGGGGCTCGAGAATTGATGTGTATTCGAATCATAGGAGCTGGCAATCGTCGATATGCTCGTATTGGTGACATTATTGTTGCTGTGATCAAAGAAGCAATACCCAATACGCCCTTAGAAAGATCCGAAGTGATCAGAGCTGTAATTGTGCGTACCTGTAAAGAACTCAAACGCAACAACGGTATGATAATACGATATGATGACAATGCTGCAGTTATCATTGATCAAGAAGGAAATCCCAAAGGAACTCGAATTTTTGGTGCGATTGCCCGGGAATTGAGACAAAACTTTAGTAAAATCGTTTCATTAGCTCCTGAGGTATTATAAGATGAGAAGTAGGGTATTTGAATGAAATAGTAGATTGTGTATCACGTATATACCTTTCATTTTTTTTTAATTAATAAAAAACTAATAAAAAGGCATGTTGATTATATCAAATTTTTGGGGCACCACTTTTTTTAGTTCATCATGGGTAGGGACACTATTGCTGATATAATAACCTCTATACGAAATGCTGACATGAATAGAAAAGGAACGGTTCGAATAGTATCTACTAACATCACCGAAAACCTTGTTAAAATACTTTTACGAGAAGGCTTTATCGAAAATGCGAGAAAACATCAAGAAAGAAACAAATATTTTTTGGTTTTAACTCTACGACATAGAAGAAATAAGAAAGGGCCTTATAGAAATACGTTCTATTTAAAAAGGGTCAGTCGCCCTGGTCTACGAATCTATTCTAACTATCAACGAATTCCTAGAATTTTAGGTGGAATGGGGATTGCAATTCTTTCTACCTCTCGAGGTATAATGACGGATCGGGAGGCTCGACTAGAAGGAATTGGCGGAGAAATTTTATGTTATATATGGTAATCCCTATAATATCCGAGTTGGATCCAAAATTTCCTATTTGTGACCAAAAAAAGAGAAAGGACGGCTTGTCTAATATCACTCCTCTATTAGTTGATACTTTAAGGGGGTTTTGTCTGGAATGAAAGAACAAAAATGGATTCATGAAGGTTTGATTACTGAATCACTTCCTAATGGTATGTTCTGGGTTCGTTTAGATAATGAAGATCTGATTCTAGGTTATGTTTCAGGGAGGATACGACGTAGTTCTATACGAATCCTACCGGGAGATAGAGTTAAGATTGAAGTAAGCCGTTATGATTCAACTAGAGGTCGTATAATTTATAGGCTCCGCAACAAGGATTCGAACGATTAGGCAGTTTTTCAACTTCAACACTCTTTATCTACAAGAATACAATTCGAGATTCAAAATATCAAGAAACTTATTTTCTTCCAAGAAAAAAATTAAAAATTAAAACTAAGGAATAACAAATATGAAAATAAGGGCTTCCGTTCGTCAAATTTGTGAAAAATGTCGACTGATCCGCAGACGGGGACGAATTATAGTAATTTGTTCTAACCCAAAACATAAACAACGACAAGGATAATAATCCTATTATACTAAAAACTAAAAGGAATTTTCTAAAAGAAAAGAAGTGCTAAAAGATTGGATTGATGTAAAAAAACGAAAGACTTTGTTTTGACATGAAATGGATATATCCATATATCTTTGACTCATATTTATGAGATGATAAAATATGGCAAAACCTATACCAAAAATTGGTTCACGTAGAAATGGACGTATTAGTTCGCGTAAAAGTGCACGTAAAATACCAAAGGGTGTTATTCATGTTCAAGCAAGTTTCAATAATACCATTGTGACTGTTACAGATGTAAGAGGTCGAGTGGTTTCTTGGGCTTCGGCCGGTACTTGTGGATTCAGGGGTACAAAAAGAGGGACACCATTTGCGGCTCAAACCGCGGCGGGAAACGCTATTCGTACAGTGGTGGAGCAAGGTATGCAACGAGCAGAAGTCATGATAAAAGGTCCTGGTCTCGGAAGGGATGCAGCATTACGGGCTATTCGTAGAAGCGGTATACTATTAAGTTTCGTCCGAGATGTAACTCCTATGCCACATAATGGCTGTAGACCTCCTAAAAAAAGACGCGTGTAGAAATAAGAATTGAAGAGATTTCAAGAGAAATAAATGATTCAAGGATATGATCAATTTTGTAAAATATTACTATGGTTCGAGAGAAAATAAGAGTATCTACTCGAACACTTCAGTGGAGGTGTGTTGAATCAAGAACAGATAGTAAATGCCTTTATTATGGGCGCTTTATTCTCTCTCCACTTATGAAAGGTCAAGCTGATACAATAGGCATTGCGATGCGAAGAGCGTTACTTGGAGAAATAGAAGGAACATGTATTACACGTGCAAAATCTGAGAAAATACCACACGAATACTCGACCATATTAGGTATTCAAGAATCAGTACACGAAATTTTAATGAATTTGAAAGAAATAGTATTGAGAAGTAATCTATATGGAACGTCTGAAGCGTCTATTTTCGTTAGGGGCCCCAGATGTGTAACTGCTCAAGATATCATCTTGCCACCTTATGTAGAAATAGTTGACAATACACAGCATATAGCTAGCTTGACGGAACCAATTGATTTGTGTATTGGATTACAACTCGAAAGAAATCGCGGATATCATATAAAAGCACCAAATAACTTGCAAGACGGAAGTTATCCTATAGATGCTTTATTCATGCCTGTTCGAAACGTGAATCATAGTATTCATTCTTATGGAAATGGGAATGAAAAACAAGAAATACTTTTTCTCGAAATATGGACAAACGGTAGTTTAACTCCGAAAGAAGCACTTTATGAAGCCTCCCGGAATTTAATTGATTTATTTATTCCTTTTCTACATGCAGAAGAAGAAAATTTCCATTTAGAGGACAATCAACACAAAGTTTCTTTACCCCTTTTTACCTTTCACAATAAATTGGCTGAAATAAGGAAAAACAAAAAAAAAATAGCCTTGAAATCTATTTTTATTGACCAATTAGAACTGCCACCTAGGATCTACAATTGCCTCAAAAAATCCAATATACACACATTATTGGACCTTTTGAATAACAGTCAAGAAGATCTTATTAAAACGGAGCATTTTCGCATAGAAGACGTAAAACAAATATTTGGCATTTTAGAAAAGCAT